TCTTTAATGTACTTTCAAAATCAAAGAAAATTGAAAAGACTTCGTTAACCTTTTTCCCAGAGTTACCGCTTCCTTTATATTATGTCATATAAACTTCCATATAGGAATATATATTGGGTAAAAGGGTTAGACCTTTGCAAAATAAATAAAGAAAATAAAGGAACATTTTGGTGATTTATTTGATTTATATATATTGTATATACAATAAAAAAATCTATATATTGAGAGAATATATCTTCTTACTCTTTGTATTCCAATAGTTTATTGTAGTGGATTTCACGTCATTTATCATTATTATTTAGTTCAGTTTTAATTTTCTTTCGTTTTGTACAATTTAAATAAAAAAAGGAGTCTTTATGTCACGTTACCGAGGGCCTCGTTTAAAAAAAATACGCCGTCTGGGGGCTTTACCGGGACTAACTAGTAAAAGGCCTAGGGCAGGAAGGGATCTTAGAAACCAATCACGCTCCGGAAAAAAATCTCAATATCGTATTCGTTTAGAAGAAAAACAAAAATTGCGTTTTCATTATGGTCTTACAGAACGCCAATTACTTAAATATGTTCGTATCGCCGGAAAAGCCAAGGGGTCAACAGGTCAAGTTTTACTACAATTACTTGAAATGCGTTTGGATAACATCCTTTTTAGATTGGGTATGGCTTTGACTATTCCTCAAGCGCGCCAATTAGTTAACCATGGACATATTTTAGTGAATGGCCATATAGTTGATATACCAAGTTATCGCTGCAAACCCCGAGATATTATTACAGTGAAGGATGAACAAAACTCTAGAACTTTGGTTCAAAATCTTCTTGATTCATCTGCCCCCGAGGAATTGCCAAAGCATCTGACTCTTCACACATTTCAATATGAAGGGTTAGTCAATCAAATAATAGATAGGAACTGCGTCGGTTTGAAAATAAATGAATTGCTTGTCGTAGAATATTACTCTCGACAGACTTAATAAACCTAACTTAAGTAAAAAAAACTAAAAAAAGGAGTTCGGACAACTTGACCTATTTTTTGATTAAAAATAAAAAGGCAAAAGGTAAGGGATTTTGTCGGGTAATCTTTTTCCTATTCTTGTATCATGGATTGGTAGGGAGATTTTGATCCCTTGTTTGCTCTTCCCAGCATTTTACGTATCAAAGAAATTAGGAATATAGAATCTATTTAAAACTAAAAACAAGCGTGTAGATTTGATATCTATTCTTTTTTAACGTAAGGTTGGTGAATTAGTTGAACGTACGGAAAGAGAGGGATTCGAACCCTCGGTAAACAAAAGCTTACATAACAGTTCCAATGTTACGCCTTCAACCACTCGGCCATCTCTCCGACATCAGGATTATGACTGAGTACCTGGGTGAATAGCGAGTTATTAATTGTTTTTTAGGTTATGGTTAATAGATACCCCTTTGACCGGAAAAATTTGGAAGTAGATAGAAGGTTTTTTTATTTTAATGAGTCCGCTTTTATGTTAGTTCGTACTATAAAATTCCTTTGTTTGTGAGAAAATTTTCTCACAAAAGAAAAGGGAAAGGAAATCAAAACAGTTATAGAATGGATTACTACCTATGCCAAGAGCGCGTATAAATGGAAATTTTATTGATAAAACCTTTACAATTGTAGCCGATATCTTATTACGAGTCATTCCGACAACTTCCGGAGAAAAAGAGGCATTTACTTATTACAGAGATGGTGCGATTTGATTATCATTATTTTTTGTCTTTCTTGCCGATTTGGAATATAAAGAAAAACGAGTATTGAAAAAATCTACGCTTTTGAAGGTGAAGTTTATAATATAAAAAAGCAATCCCTTCTGTCATGTATCCACGATTAATGCAGCCTTAGATGCTTCAATTGTGAATTCTAGTATTGAGCAAAAGGTTTTTACCTATGGTTCCCGTATTACAGATCAATCCTACTACACTAATACAATATACGAATAGGAGGCATAGGGGAAGAAGCACTACGCCGAGAAATCAACAACACGAAAACTTTCTTCAAAATTCTTCCTTTTCTTTATTCTTGGATTGGGACTACTAATTAAAGTGGTTGGAACAATAAACATCCATCTCGTTCGTACTTTGGATACCCGTATAACCATTGAAGACTGTTGAAGTGACTAATTCCTGGAAATTTAGGGGCGTTGAGAACAAAGAAATTTTGAGAGTTTCCTTTTTTATTTTTATCTAGCATGAACCTACTTGGTAGTAAGAAAAGATCTTTTGCAAGAAGGTTGGCTAGGGATTTCGTGTAAAAACATTAGCCCCGCTTAGTTCATAATGACATCAGATTTTTCCATATCTTATTTGCATTATGCACCTAAAGGAGGAGCCGTATGAGATGAAAATCTCACATACGGTTCTGAAACGGAGAATTTGTTAAAGCGAATGACGACCGTAACGGATGTCGGCTCAATCTGAAGGAAATTATGCGGAAGCATTACAGAATTATTATGAAGCGATGCGCCTAGAAATTGACCCCTATGATCGAAGTTATATACTCTATAATATAGGCCTTATCCACACAAGTAATGGGGAACATACCAAAGCTTTAGAATATTATTTTCGGGCATTAGAACGAAACCCCTTTTTACCACAAGCTTTTAATAATATGGCTGTGATCTGTCATTACGTGCGACTATCTCCACTATAGAAAAAAAGAGCGAACATCTAGTTAATGAAATACTAGAAACACAAAAAAGGGCTTTCTACATAAGCATCGTCCAAAACGATTTTTTATCAGCTGTAGCAAAAAAAACTTCATAGATAGAAATATGAAGTGAAGACTGGATATGCCTAAATACTTTCTTTCTATGGATAAAAAAGATTTAATTGATAGAGGGAGCACCGTAAAGATCAATTGGAAAGGTCTTGTACCGATCCAACAAGAGCTGTTTATTTATATCATAATATGAGAGAAATCTTAGGAATCTACTTATGTAATAGAGTGGATACCCTAAGGTATTGAGCAGCGGTGTAGCATCAGATCCTAAAGACAGTAAGTCTTTTTTTTATGAAGTATGAAAAAAAGTCTTTTTCAAAGATTCTATATCCATTTTTATATGAAAGCGGGATAGTTACCTTTCAGAAAATTCTAATATCTAATAACAGCGGACATGCCTTTTTTTTCTGAAGGTAGGAGAAAAGAGAAAACTTATTATATGAATTAATATATTAATTAAATCAAAATTAAAGTTTGAAACTCATGTAATTACTCTCTTTTGTTTAATCCAAGAAAAACCTAATATCTATAAGAAATCTCATTCAATCAGACATTCAATTAGATATAAAGTGAAAGTGGGTTAAAGTTAAAAAACTGGTACACCAAAACAAAAGAGTTGGTGGTCGAGCCGTATGAGGTAGGAAACTCTCAAGTACGGTTCTCAGGAAGGGAATTGACCCGCCTATTCCGACCGTGGAGAGCAGGCCATTCAACAAGGAGATTCTGAAATGGCGGAGGCTTGGTTCGCCCAAGCCGCTGAGTATTGGAAACAGGCTATAACGCTTACTCCTGGTAATTATATTGAAGCACAGAATTGGTTGACGATCACGAGGCGCTTCGAATAAGAACTTTTTTTCTATCTATATCTTTATTTGTTTTTACAATGAATTTTTTTTAGTTTCTTGGCCCCCTCGATTAAATAAAACGGAGACTTTTTTCTATCAGAAGAACCAATCAAAGAAAAAACTTTCATTATATTCTTTTCTCAAATCGTTCTATTTCATGATGAATATGAGAATATCGATATATCTAGTTTTTTATATTTTTTTATTTTCGACTATTAAAACCAATAAAAGAGATTTGAAAAATGACTCAAGATCAATACTAGAATGTTTCTTAGTAATGACTAATAAACGTTTATTGAAATAGAATAATATCCTATATTAAAAACAGAAAAAAGAGGCTAAATTTCGGAACTTTTCATTTAAATATGAATACACTGGATTAGGTTATAAAAAAAACTCTTTGTATACTAATGTAAAGGCGCGAAAACTAAAAAAGGGTGTCCGTTGAGCACCCTATGAATATGTCATAATAGATCCGAACACTTGCCCCAGATCGACTTCCAGATCATAATTGCTCTAGTGAATAACTAAAGAAAAGAGATGGGAGATAGAAGAGAAATAAACAAATTCTAAGCATCTATCCTCGGTTCACTAATTACTTGAGTGACTGTTGGCGGGTTTCTTTGTATGTGTTGTCCGGAAAGAGGAGGACTCAATGATTATTCGTTCGCCGGAACCAGAAGTCAAAATTTTGGTAGATAGGGATCCCATAAAAACTTCTTTCGAGGAATGGGCTAAACCCGGTCATTTCTCAAGAACAATAGCTAAGGGACCTGATACTACCACTTGGATCTGGAACCTACATGCTGATGCTCACGATTTTGATAGTCATACCAGTGATTTGGAGGAAATCTCTCGAAAAGTATTTAGTGCCCATTTCGGCCAACTCTCTATCATCTTTCTTTGGCTGAGTGGCATGTATTTCCACGGTGCGCGTTTTTCCAATTATGAAGCATGGCTGAGTGATCCTACTCACATTGGACCTAGTGCTCAGGTGGTTTGGCCTATAGTGGGCCAAGAAATCCTGAACGGAGATGTGGGCGGAGGTTTCCGAGGAATACAAATAACCTCTGGCTTTTTTCAGATTTGGAGAGCATCTGGAATAACTAGTGAATTACAACTTTATTGTACCGCAATTGGCGCGTTGGTCTTCGCAGCCTTAATGCTTTTTGCTGGTTGGTTCCATTATCACAAAGCAGCTCCAAAATTGGCTTGGTTCCAAGATGTAGAATCTATGTTGAATCACCATTTAGCAGGGCTACTAGGACTGGGGTCCCTTTCTTGGGCAGGACATCAAGTACATGTATCTTTACCGATTAACCAATTTCTAAATGCTGGAGTAGATCCTAAAGAAATACCACTTCCTCATGAATTTATCTTGAATCGGGATCTTTTGGCTCAACTTTATCCAAGTTTTGCTGAAGGAGCAA